CACATTCCCCTCTTTTTTTGGACAGAATCCGAAAATTCCCTTTTTTTGATTTTGATAAGATCTCCAGGGTGATTAACCGAATTTTTAGAATTTTTAGAAATTGGGTGGAAGCATTCAAAATTGTCAAGTATACAGAACAGCAAACAGAAGAAAAAAAAGAGGAGAACAGAAAAGGGGAGGAAGCGCGAATAGAGATAGCAGAGTCCTGGGATAACGTTCCATGGGGGCAACCAATAAGAGGTTTGCTGTTATTAAGTCACTCTTTTTCTAGAAAATATATTAGATTCCCTTTATTCATAATTGCGAAAAATATTGGACGTATGTTGCTATTGCAACATCCTGAATGGTCTGAGGATTTCCAGGAATTGAATCAAGAGATGCATGTTAAATGTACCTATAACGGTGTTCCATTATCCGAAACAGAATTTCCGAAAGATTGGTTCCTGGACGGTATTCAGATAAAAATCTTATTTCCTTTCCGTTTGAAACCTTGGCACAAATCGAACCTAGGATCCTCTGAGAAAAATCTAATGCAAAACAACAAAGAGGATTTTTGTTTTTTAACAGTTTGGGGAAGGGAAGCTACACGTCCTTTTGGTTCGCCCCGAAAACAACCTTCCTTTTTTAAACCCATTTTAAAGGAACTCGAAAAAAAAATTCGACAATTACCGAAGCACTATTTTCGAGCTCGAATAGTTTTCAAAGGAAAAATGAAATTATTTCAACAAGTTTCAAAAGAAACAAACAATTGGGTTATCAAAAGTCTTATTTTTATAACAAGAATAATAAAAGAACTTTCAAAAGTAAATCCAATTCGATTATTGCGGTTAAAAAAAGTATATGAATCGAGTGAAATTAAAGAAGAAAAAGATTCCATAATCAGCAATCAGATAATTCACGAATCAGTTAATCAAATTCCATCTCCGAGTTGGAAAAATTCTTCAGTGACAGAAAAAAAAATGAAGGATCTCACTGATAGAACAAGTACAGTTCGAAATCAATTAGAAAGAATCACAAAAGAGAAAAAAAAAGTAACTCTAAGAATCAATAATCTTAGTCCTAACAAAACAAGTTATAATGCTAAAAGATTCGAAAAATGGCAAATATTAAAAAGAAGAGCTGCTGGATTAATCGCTAAATTACCCCTGTTTTTCAAATCTTTCATTCAAAGAATATACACAGATATCTTTTTACCTATCATGAATATTCCCAGAATGAATACAGAACTTTCTCTTGAATCAACAAAAAAAAAATCCATTTCTAATAATGAAGAAGAAAAAATGAATAAAAAAAAGAATAATCCAATTATTTCGACTATCAAAAAGGCACTTGATTATATTGGAAATAGTCAAATAATTTCACATCTTTTTTATGAATTATCCTGCGTGTCACAAGCATATGTATTTTACAAATTATCACACCAACTTAGTAACTCGTATAAATCTGTTCTTCAACATCAAGGAAGCCCTTTTTTTCTTAAGCCCGAAATAAAGGCTCCTTTTGAAACACAAGGAATGGGTCATTCGAGTTATGAAATGAATCACTGGAAAACCTGCTTAAGAGGGTTAAGAGGACATTATCAATACGATTTATCTCAGATCAGATGGTCTAGATTAATACCAGAAAAATGGCGAAATAGAGTTCATCAGCGTCGTATAGCTAAAAATGAAAATTTTAGCAAATGTCATTCAAAAGACCAATTAATTCATTTCAAAAAACAAAAACAATTTGAAGTGTCTAATCAAAAAAAGAATTTTCAAAAATACTATAGATATGATCTTTTATCATATCAATTTCTTAATTATGAAAATAAAAGAGAATGCTGTTTTTATAGATCTCCGTTTCAAGGAAATACGAACCAAGAGATTTCTTATAAAACGGCTCAACTTTTTGATAGGCTGGGGAACTTGCCTATTAAGAATTTTCTAGGAAAGATTTCATCTATGGAAAAAACGACCGATACAAAATATTTGGATTGGAAAATTATCCATTTTGATCTTAGAAAAAAACACGAAATTGAGTCCTGGATCATGAGGGATACCAATAGGAATCAAAGGAAAAAAATGCGTACTAAAAATTCTGAAAAAATTCAGAAAAATGAGCTTTCTTATCTTATGATTCCAGATATGATTCCAGAAATCAATCCACCAAATTCAAACGGATTTTTTGATTGGATGGGAATGAATGAAAAAATCCTAAAGGATCTCATATTGAATCGTTGGTTCTTCCCAGAATTTGTGTTCCTTTCTAATGCATATAAAACGAAACCTTGGGTTATACCAAGCAAATTACTTCTTTTAAATTTGAATAGAAATCAAAATAGTAGTAGTACTGAAAAGAAAAAGATCAATGACAAGGAAAAAGACAAGAAAAAAGACAAGGAAAAAGACAAGGAAAAAGACAAGGAAAAAGACAAGGAAAAAGACAAGGAAAAAGACAAGGAAAAAGACAAGGAAAAAGGAAGTTTTTTGATAGCATCGAATCATCGAAATCAAGAAGAAAAAGAATCCACAAGCCGAGGAGATCTTGAATCCGTTCTCCCACAACAAAAAGATATTGAAGAAAATTCTGAAAGATCAGGCATGAAAAAAGGGAAAAAGAAAAAAAAAAAAAGCAACACGGAAACAGAACTAGATTTATTCCTGAAACGTTATTTTATTTTTCAATTGAAATTCGACGATACTTTGAATCAAAGAATGATCAATAATATCAGGATGTATTGTCTCCTGCTTAGACTGAGAGATCCAAGAGAAATTCTTCTAGCCTCGGTTGAAAGGAGACAACTGAGTTTGGATATCATGAGGGTTCAGAGTTTTACAAAATTCATGGAAACAGAAACATTTACTATAGAACCCATTCGTCTGTCTGGAAAAAAAGATGGACAATTTATTATGTATCAAACCATAGGTACTTCGTTGGTTCATAAGAGTAAGATCAAAACGAAATACCAAGAGGAAAGATATGTTCTTAAGAAAGATTTTGATGAAGCTATTTCACATAACAGAATAAGTAGAAATAGAGACAAAAATCATTTTGATTTACTTGTTCCTGAAAATATTTTATCGTTTAGACGTCGTAGAGAATTCAGAATTCAAATTTCTTTGAATTCAAAGAATAGAAATGATGTAGATAGAAATCCAGTATTTTGGAACGGAAAGAACGTAAAAAACAGCAGACAAGTTTCACATGACAATAACCATCTTGATAGAGAGAAAAATCAATTCAAATTAATGAAATTAAAGCACTTTCTTTGGCCTAATTATCGATTAGAAGATTTAGCTTGTATGAATCGTTATTGGTTTGATACCAATAATGGCAGTCGTTTCAGTATGTTAAGAATACATCTTTATCCACGATTGAAAATTCGTGGATAATACACTTTTTCTATCTATCCTATACCCTATATAGAATTCTATCTATCCTATACCCTATATATAATATAGGGTATCTGAAATAGGATAGATAGAAAATATAGGGTATCTCAAAGCACACAAATACACAGATCACATGTCTTGTCTCACATTTCATTCTAGTATCCAATACGAAATTGGATAATGTCTCAATTAGATCTCGAAATGAATCAACAGAACCTTCTTCATTTTAGGTCTAAATTCTTCGATGCGAAAATGTACCAATCCTTTTCTATTCCTATCGAAAATTTGAAAGTGGATTGATTGATTTGAATTCAGAAAATTAGCAGTTCATAAAGAAATTCGGATTAGATTATTGTATATACCACATTCAAATTAATGGCATTATTATTACTGATCGGTAAAATCCATATCTGTAAAAAGGGAAAGGAGAATTTTTTTATGGTCAAAAATTCATTCATTTCGGTTATTTCTCAAAAAGAAAACAGAGGGTCTGTTGAATTTCAAGTATTCAGTTTCACCACTAAGATAAAGAGACTTACTTCACATTTGGAATTGCACAAAAAAGACTTTTCATCTCAGAGAGGTTTGCGAAAAATTTTGGGAAAACGTCAACGACTGCTAGCCTATTTGTCAAAAAAAAATAGAGGACGCTACATTTTCTTTTGAATTTTTTTTGATTAAAACCTAAATAAATGGTTCAAAAGTTATATCAAAAAGTATAAATTAATAAACTAATAAAAAAAATTGATACACAAGAGAAATAGAAGAAAAGATAAGAAGAAATTCGGCCACCACCTACATATTTAATACCTTCTCCTACAAAGAAACTTATAATACCAACCCCATTTGTAATTCCATCAATTACTCGTCTATCAAAAAAATCAGTTAATTGCGCCAATCCTCTTATCGCCCCAGTGAAAGATGTTGTATAAAAAGTATCTATATAAGCACGATTATATGACCAATCATAGAGGACGTTTAGAATTTTGTCCCAACAGCTTCTCTTCGGCCCTGTTTTAACAAATAAATTAATTAAGTCGAAATTTTTAAAAGAGGAATAAATGGGTTTATATAAAAAGGACGCTAGAAATATTCCGAAATAAGCTATACTGACTGAAAAAATTGCATCTTTCAAAAATTCATACCAATTTGTCGAATCCTTTGACTTTTGATGTAAAAGGTTAATAGATGGAGCTAACCATTTGGATAATATATCCAAATCTATTCCTTTTTGATTAAAAGGAATTCCTAGGAATCCAACAAACAAAGTAAATAGAACTAATACAAGTAAAGGAAATAACATCGTATTGTCAGATTCATAAGGATAGGAAAAAGGCTTTTTAGTATCCTTATGAACAATATTAATAAAAGGCCGTCCCCTATTTGTTTTTCTTACAGTTTCATCACTTCGATATGTCTTTTTCGAAAAGAAAGAAGAACTTTCATTATTATTCATTCTTAATAAACGAAAATTTTTGTTAATTTTTTGTGAACACCCCTTACCCCATAGAGATATTGAATAGAAAGGGGTATTTTGGCTGCCACTGTAATTTTGAAAATGAACGTTTAAATGCCCCTCAAAAGTAAGTAAATAGATCCGAAACATATAAAATGCGGTTAATCCTG